TAGACCTACATAATTTACTTTTTTATATCGAACTAAAAGCTAGAACTTCAAGATTCTTCTCAGTCTAATTCACTGAAATTCCATCCAGTAGAACAGAAGAATTATAAATCTCCAAAATAATAGATAGGAATATCGCAAATAGAGCCATTGCAACACCCATCAAAGGGGTCGTTCCCCATCCAGGAGCTACTTTACCATATTCGGAATTCAATGGTTTCAATAACTTCCCTACAGTAGTGCTTCTTGGACCTGATCCAGAACTATCTTCAACAGTTTGTGTAGCCATAAATCTTATTTTGTATTCATTACGATCTGTTGACTTTGTATACCATTCCGTTGTAAATAAACGATCTTATAATAGATCCATTGTGGTCTTTCAATTCTATAATAATGGAAACAGCAACCCTAGTCGCCATCTTTATATCTGGGTTACTTGTAAGTTTTACTGGGTATGCTCTATATACTGCCTTTGGGCAACCCTCTCAACAACTAAGAGATCCATTCGAGGAACACGGGGACTAGTTGACGTAATCAGCCTACAAATATTTGTAGGCTGATTACGTCAATGAAGATAATGAAAAATTATTTCATTTTTTAGTTGAAATTGTAGGTGGTTCCCGAAAAAAAATAGCGAAAAAAATTATCCCTAAAGTCGATACTAAGAGAAATGTATAAACCAATGCTTCCATAAATTTGATTGTGGTTTACAATTATAGCTTTCATACCTGTTTTGTTTTTGTTTACTTGGGAGTATCCCTACGGATAAAGAAAGAGTAAAAGTAAAAGAAACGGCAGCGATTTAAATCAAGATTTCTACAGTACCCTACCTATTAAATAAAATCGCAAACAGAAACTATAAGAAAAAAGCAATGTTGCATCAGACTGTTTGTCTTTTTGTAGTTGGATCTCCAAGTTTTTGGAATGCCCCAAATTCTACTTGAGCATCCAAATCTGGATCAATACCAGCAAAAACATCTCTGAAAAGGGTTCTAGAACCATGCCAAATGTGTCCAAAGAAGAAAAGTAGAGCAAACGAAGCATGCCCAAAAGTAAACCAACCTCTTGGACTGCTACGAAAAACACCATCGGATTTCAAAGTAGCACGATCTAATTCAAAAATCTCACCCAATTGAGCCCGTCTAGCATATTTTTTCACAGTTGCGGGATCACTATAACTAACTCCATTGAGTTCACCACCATAAAACTCAACAGTTACACCTACTTGTTCGACACTATATTTAGACTCTGCCCTTCTAAATGGGACGTCGGCTCTAACAATTCCGTCTCCGTCTACCAAAACAACCGGAAAAGTTTCAAAAAAAGTAGGCATACGGCGTACAAAAAGTTCACGCCCTTCCTTATTTCTAAAGACGGGGTGTCCTAGCCATCCAACAGCTATTCCATCCCCATTGTCCATTGAACCCGCTCGGAATAATCCCCCCTTTGCTGGATTATTACCAATATAATCATAAAAAGCTAATTTTTCAGGAATTTTAGCCCAAGCTTCTGATAAACTTTGATTTTCAGCTAGTCCAGCACTAACTCTTCGATATATTTCTTGTTGAAAGTATCCCTGATCCCATTGATAACGAGTAGGACCAAATAATTCGATGGGAGTAGTTGCAGAACCATACCACATAGTTCCAGCAACAACAAAAGCTGCAAAAAAGACAGCAGCAATACTACTGGAAAGGACGGTTTCAATATTACCCATACGTAATCCTTTGTATAGACGTTGAGGTGGACGAACACTAAGATGGAATAAGCCCGCTAATATACCCAACGTCCCTGCTGCAATATGATGAGAGGCTATTCCTCCCGGAACAAAAGGGTCAAAACCCTCCACGCCCCACGCCGGATTTACGGGTTGGACCTTTCCGGTTAGTCCATAAGGGTCGGATACCCATATTCCAGGACCAAATAATCCTGTTACATGAAATGCGCCAAAACCAAAGCAAGCCACTCCTGAAAGAAATAAATGAATTCCAAAAATCTTAGGCAAATCCAAAGAAGGTTTTCCTGTACGTTCATCACAAAAAATTTCTAGATCCCAATATACCCAATGCCAAATAGCTGCCAAGAAGCATAAGCCAGAAAACACGATATGTGCTGCGGCTACCCCTTCGTAACTCCAAAGACCCGGGTTCGTTATAGTCCCTCCTGTAATATTCCAACCGCCCCATGAGTTGGTTATTCCTAAACGAGTCATGAAAGGTATAACGAACATACCTTGTCTCCACATTGGATCAAGAACAGGGTCGGAGGGATCAAAAACAGCTAATTCATATAGAGCCATCGAACCGGCCCAACCAGCAACCAGAGCGGTATGCATTATATGAACAGAAAGCAAACGACCGGGATCATTCAATACAACAGTATGAACACGATACCAAGGCAAACCCATGGAAATACCCCTTTATCAACGAAAAATAGACACTATGTAACTTTATTGCATTGGAAAAAACTATGCTACGGACCCCCCCTTTTTAGGTAATTATTTCGGAGAAAGGATTAATATTTGTTCTATTCTGTTAGTAATAATGGAACAATTCAATTCATAGGAAAAAAAGGGAAGCGGATCTATTCTATATCCGATAAGTACCAATACGCAATGGGGGTGAATCCTATTTTATATGAACCAAGATAGCTATTGTTGTTCATCATTCAGAAGCCCGTTCGTAAAAAATTTCCTTTATTTTTTTCATTCTCTCTTACTTTACTTTTATTTTATATTTTATTTTAGCTTATTCAACTTATGTATTAAATATGATTAATTTAAATATGATTAATAAAGTAGGAAAAAAAGGATAATATTATTAAAAAATGAAACCCCAGTCTTACGTTTCCACATCAAAGTGAAATAGAGAACTTCATTCTCTTTTTTTTCATTTCATGCCTATTGGCGTTCCAAAAGTACCTTTTCAAAGTCCTGGAGAAGGAGATACATCTTGGGTTGACATATAGTGCGACTTGTCAGATATATTGGGCTATATGGGATTTTCCCATTTTCTCCCTCGATCGAGATATCCTCTGTTTCGCCCAAAAAGATTGATTTAATTATCAAAAATTTGTAACGCGAAGCGCAAAAAATAAAGTGGAATTAAATGCAGGGAGTATTTAGATTGATATTAGATTATCAAATTTTTTTATGGTTTACGTGATCGGACTAATAAAATGAAGTATCCAGGCTCCGTTTAGCAAAAACCCAATTGATAATTAATATATAATATTTTTATAATTACTACTTGTTATGATATGCAAAATTATGATAAAAATTTATATTAAAAAATACAAAAAATTTAAACTGGGTGATCTAAAACTGTTGATCAAATCAAAAAATATAATTCAAAATTTAGTGACTATTTGACAGAAGACATGTGAAAGAAATGAATTGAAAAAAAAAAGAGTAGTAAAAAACAAAAAAGACGCGGTATTTGGTTGATTTGTCCTATATGTGCAAATAAAAATCGGGCAAATTTTTCCTTTTACTCGGGGTAGAGCATAAACCTAAAAAATGGAATAAAAAAGTAAGAAGCCCGTTCAGGAACAAGAAAAAACCATCGCCATTTCAACTGAATCTCGATGAAAAAAAAATATCAATGAATCAAGTTAGTCTGACAGGCTTAATTAATCGTTTTATTATAGGATTATAATATCTAATAAAAGGGGCAAAAACGTCTTTTTTCTTTTACTTTTAAAAAGGGAGCAAGCCCTTCCCTTAAAAGTTAGAAAAAAAGCCTTCTATGAAAAAAAGGGGGTTGGAATCGACACATTGATTTTTTAACAATTTTTATTGAACCGTATGCATCAAAAGGTGCCTGTACGGCTCCTAAGGAATAAAATTTTATCCTAATCAACCGACTTTATCGAGAAAGATTATTTTTTTTAGGCCAAGAAGTTGATACCGAAATCTCGAATCAACTTATTAGTCTTATGATATATCTCAGTATAGAAAAGGATACCAAAGATCTTTATTTGTTTATAAACTCTCCTGGTGGATGGGTAATATCTGGAATGGCTATTTATGATACTATGCAATTTGTGCGACCCGATGTACAGACAATATGCATGGGATTGGCCGCTTCAATAGCATCCTTTATCCTAGTCGGAGGGGCAATTACCAAACGTATAGCATTCCCTCACGCTTGGCGCCAATGAGTTTTTTTTTATAGAAAAAATACTATGCCTTCGCCACCGGAAATATGAATTAGTTAAGTAATAATAGCATGGCACTTCGAATTCGATATGAAATTTTTGAGATAAAAAAAATAAAATTAGATTATATATTGAAAGAGTAGTATGAGATAAGAAAGGGGTTTTTCAAATGATATCTTACCTATTCGGGCACATCTCAGCGTCACAAACTTTGTTTTCACACCGGAAGCTTATTTACAAAATTTATATTAAAAAAGACACTTTGGGATTGCTGAATCATAGACGAATAAAAAAAATGATATATAAAGCAACGGAACCATCATAGTATTTTTTTAACTCCTACAAAAAGAAGGATGGTAATTGGATCATTTATGGATCTGCGTATAATACAACCTATATTTTGTTTTCGCTCGCCGAAAATAAAGGTCAAAAAAACGTAAATTCCATTGTGGAGCCGTATGCAATGCACAAAAAAAGCCTGTACGGTTTTTCAAATTTCTCTGCTTTTTTGGTTATCTCGCCTCGTTCTGCGAAATATAAGAACCTTTTCTATTATATCATCAGGGTAATGATCCATCAACCCGCTAGTTCGTTTTATGAGGCACAAACGGGAGAATTTATCTTGGAAGCGGAAGAACTACTAAAACTTCGCGAAACCATCACAAGGGTTTATGTACAAAGAACGGGCAAACCTATATGGGTTGTATCCGAAGACATGGAAAGGGATGTTTTTATGTCAGCAACAGAAGCCCAAGCTCATGGAATTGTTGATCTTGTAGCGGTTCAATAAAAAATAGGAGCGATTTCATGCAAATCTACAATTTATAATTTTATATCTTTTTAGTTTATATCTTTTTAGATTAAAGGTGTAGTTTCATATTCTCTTCAATATAAAAAAAATATATTGAAGAGAATCTTGAAGAGAAGTAATTCAGAATTAGCCGGTTAGAACCAATCTAAACCAGCCCATTATTTATATGATTCCGTATGCCAACCATTAAACAACTTATTAGAAATACAAGACAGCCAATCCGAAATGTCACGAAATCCCCAGCGCTTCGGGGATGCCCTCAGCGACGAGGAACATGTACTCGGGTGTATGTGCGACTCGTTTAGATCGTAGACTGAGACACAAAAAGTAAATTCTTTTTTAAATATCAAGGATCAGTACCTTTGAATAAAATATAATGTAGGAACTCGATTCATTATTAAAAAAAGCTAGATCGCTCATATCTTATATTGTGTCTGAAACTTATGGTTTACATTGGTGCAAATCCAATCAACTCCATTTTTTTTAGAAAACCCCAATGATAACAAATGGTTATCCATTAAGCGGGGGAAATTACTTTTTTATTAAAAAGATTCCACTCTTGAAAGAAAAGAACGGACTAACAGGGTAAACGACCAAATCAATTTTTAAAATGAAATACCGTTACTGTATAAAGTGGATCTCATTGTGAAAGACCTATTACTGAAATATTCATGGGGTAGAGCCAAAGAATGTGAATTGTACAAGTTACCAATAGTATTGATTAATTAAAAGAAGGAGCTCCGGTGTATAGAGAGGACCTCACCGTTTTAGAAGTAACCATATAAACGATGGAACCCACTATTTATCCATTTATATTTACTACATTTTTGTTTTTGTAGTTATTATATTTTTTATATTAAGTATCAAGGCTATTTCTCCTTTCAAAGCAAAGGAAAATACCCAGCAAAAAATAGTGGTGGGGAAGGTTAGAGTAGCAAAAGCCATTGGAATTTTTTTTATACATTGGAATAATTCGTGTGGTTATTAATAGACTGGTAAAGGGGAAAAGAATAACTAAAAAAGAATTAGTTATTCATCAAAGTTTGATTTATTCAATGACTAGAATTAAACGCGGATATATAGCTCGGAGGCGCAGAACAAAACTTCGTTTATTTGCATCCAGCTTTCGAGGGGCTCATTCACGACTTACACGAACTATGACTCAACAGAGAATAAGAGCTTTAGTTTCGGCTCATCGGGATAGGGGTAAAAGAAAAAGAGATTTTCGGCGTTTATGGATCACTCGAATAAATGCCGTAATTCACGAAACGGGGGTATTCTATAGTTATAACCAATTCATACACAATCTGTGCAAGAAGCAATTACTTCTTAATCGGAAAATACTTGCACAAATAGCTCTATTAAATAGGAATTGTCTTTATACGATTTCGAATGAGATCAAAAAATAAGGGGGTTGGAGGAAACCCACCAAAATATTTTAAATAGAGTTCTAAGGAGAATGAGCTCGGGAAGGTAGAGTAGAAATTAGTATTATAAAAAACAAAACGAGGGTATATAGTCGCTAAAAAAAAGAGTTTTTATTTTTATTTTCGACGATTCTTTTCTTTTTTTTTTTTATGACAGACACAGACGTAACAATCAAATTTTGATTCTTGATTGGATTTTTCGAACAAAATATTAATCTCTTTTTTTATTCCTTCAGTTTGGAATTGTTATTCAATTGAAGAATAAGTCTATTTTTTTCTGGTTCTAAGGCTAGTAGTTCTAGGGGTCGACTCACTTCTTTCAAATTGTTTCTGATTATTAAGAAAAGGTAACAAAGATAAAATACGAGCTTGTTTTATAGCAATAGTAATTAATCGTTGTTGTTTTAAAGTCACTCTATTCACCCGTCTAGATAATATTTTTCCTTGTTCACTAATAAATCGACTAATTAAACTCATGTTTCTATAATCAATTCGATCCCCCGATTGGATCGGGGGCAAACGCCTACGAAAAGATCGCTTGGATTTAGTAAAAAGTCGCTTAAATTTATTCATAATTTTTTTATTCCTTATCTCTAAAATCCTATTTTGATCGGATCAAAATAAAAACGATTTCTATTTATATTCTATTCTATATAGGATAGAGTTTCTATATAGAATTAAGAATATAGGATTATATTTATTTATATTGATTTATTTGTTTATATTTATATATATGTAATATATATATAGATACTATCATTATTCCTGTTCTTAAAATAACAGTTGACATACAAGCACTCAATTTTATCTATTTCTTTATTTCCCCGTGAATTGTATGTTTATAACAATAGGGACAGAATTTTCTCAATTCCAATCGACTCGGGGTGTTATGCCGATTCTTTTGAGTAATATATCTGGAAATTCCCGCCGATTCTTTCTTAATATCATTTCGAACACAACAGGTACATTCCAAAATAATTGTTACTCGAACATCTTTACCCTTGGCCATGAAACCTCCCTTGGATTTATGATTCACCCCAATCTTCTATTTTATTTTTAGGATCCATAAAGAACAAGAACCAAAAAAATAGAAGCTGTTAACTAAAAAAAAATTCGGAAATATTTTGTTGCAATGAATATTATTTAGTAATTAAATAAAAATAAAATAATAAGCAATACAATGATTTTTTTAAAACTATATTTAAAATCTTTGTACAGTATTTTTTTAAGTATCTCGTAGGATACTATTTCCCTAGCAACACCTTTTTTTCGTTCTATTAATAAATCCTGAACCCACTTTTTTATGACCTTTCGCCCCCACCTTTTTTTCTAATTTTTTTTTAGAATGAATTAGAAAAAGGTGGGGGGGGATAATTAGTCCCAGATCGTTGATTGTATCTCTAATTTTTTTTCACCCTTTCTGATGTTAATAACTAGAATTAAAAAAAGGGAAATGTTAATGCATCTGGAAATAAACGATTAATCTCTATTAATAAACCTGCTGATGAAACGAACCATAGAGTACTTAGTACCGGCGCTACGGAAAGATATGTTTTTAGATCTCGCATTTAAAATCCTCCTTCTTTCTTCTTTAATTGTATTACATTATATTTTAATTGTATTACATTATATATAGTAATATATATAACTACAGATGTACATGTAGTTAAGAAGTTCTTGTATACGTAACCCCCCATTTTCAAAATTAGAATTGAAATATTGTCTACTAGAACTATCTTATAGATTCCGTTTTCAAATGGAAAGGCCTTTTATGTCAAATTTAAATTGATAGAATTTTTGTAAAAAAGTAATTTTTAATTATATGTTTGTTATCTGATATGAGACAAAAAAAATAAGAAATTAATTTGATATAACAATAAAAAAGAAGAAGGATGTGGAAAACAAGGCAGGAATTCTCTACAATGACACTGTAAACCAATTGAAAGGGATGTAGCGCAGCTTGGTAGCGCGTTTGTTTTGGGTACAAAATGTCACGGGTTCAAATCCTGTCATCCCTACCTATTACTGCTCAGAAGAGCAGTAACGAGGGATCTATTTTAGATCTATCTTTTTTTAATAAAATAGGACATACACATAATTCTGAAATTTATGATATACTATATCATAGTATATACGTACAAAATCTATTCGGGTTAAAGAATGTCCTCTTTATAGTTTATAGCCTTTTCGTTTTTTATAAAAAACAAGAAAAGCGCTCTTAGTTCAGTTCGGTAGAACGTGGGTCTCCAAAACCCAATGTCGTAGGTTCAAATCCTACAGAGCGTGATTTCATTCTTGTTTATTAGATTGTGTCAAAATTCCAATGTTCGCAAATAATTGAGCAGCAATCTTAATTAGACCTCCCGCATATGAAAGTAAGAAGGAGGTCAGTAAAAAAGGAGATGTTAATTAATCAAAAGTCCAACTGATCACCACGCCTGTATTGTAAATAAGCCGTTACGAATAATCCAGCCAAAGTAATAGGAATTAGACCTAAGACGATTCCAAATAAAAAAACTTCAATCATTTCAATTTTATTTTATTTTCATTTTTTAAAGGGAGAAAAGAGAGGTACTAGCTATTCCTAGCTCTTAATCTGTATTGCCGATGAATCTCAATGACCAAAATTGGGTAATTAACCTGGTAGGGAACTATCGAACATATGAAATACCACAGAACTCCTTTTTATAAAAAAATCTTCATTCAATTAATTTCAAATAAGTCGTATTTTGCTTAGACCAATAAATAGAACCGAGGTTATAGTTAAAGCTGCTAGTAGAAAACCGAAATAACTAGTTATAGTAGGCATGAAGGGACTCAATAAAATATGTTTTTTTATACATATGTTTCTAAAGTACTTCCCTAAGTTTCAATTAAAAAAATTTTTAAGAGATAGAGGTAGATAAAAATACTAGTTACAAGAATCAAAAAATTCAATTGAAAATTTGTGAATTATCAATCATTATAGTATAGGTGGTATGAACAAAAATAGAGAAAAAGAACGCAATCCATCGTCTTTGGCATTTGCACCATCTCAGGATTCAGAATTCACGTAACTGATTCATTGAAAAACTCTTTAAGAAAAAAAAACTCTATTATCTAACTTCAGTCAAAACGTATAACTTTTTTTGAATGAATATGTAAAATTTTGAAAATAAGTTGTTTTATTCTTTTTTTTAAGTGACCTTAGAACCTAGAATACGCCCCCTTCTACTTTAAGTTCAAATTAAAATTAAATTTACTTAAATTTTAATTTGAACTCATTAGATTAAGATTAATATTAATATAGTAGAGCGGTTTTCTTCATTTAATCTATCGAATGAGACCAAAAATAGGTATACTACACGGAGAACGAGATCAGTCAAAAAAAAATATTTATTTATTTTAACTAGATTTGAAAAGATAACTAGATTTTTAAAACTTGTAATTAGCAATTTCTATTATCGTTTCCTTTATAGGTTTTAGATTTTTTCTTTAGAGATTATATAGAAAATAGAGTGAAAAACCCATCATCTTTGTAGTTAGTTAAAGAAATTAAAAAACCGTTTAATTGATCCAAAACCATTCTTCTTTTTCTTGTTACTGTAAATTCATTCCTTAAAAATGA